TTCTGAGAGGTCATGAGATAACCCGAGAATTCAAATAGATATTGAACAAATAGATATTGAAAGAGTAAATATTCGCCCGCGAAAGTTTTCTTTTATTGGATTACTCATTTTTTGTTGATTCAATATGAAATGAATATGATAAAAAATGTAAAATAAGCATTCCTTATAACAAGACATTAGACATTAATTATCTATAAATAGAAAGAAAATCCAGATTGAATTCTATATATTCAAATAAAATATACAAATTTCTAATAGATTGGATGAAATCTTATCTTAAAGAATCCCATGATTCAATTTATTATTTATTAAATTAAAACTACATTTTATTTATTAAAACTAATCTTAATAAACTATTTTTTTAGTGATTTTTCGCGAGGAGCTGGATGAGAAGAAATTCTCATGTCCAGTTCTGTAGTAGAGATGGAATTGAGAAAGAGACATCAACTATAACCCGAAAAGAACCAGATTCCGTAAACAACATAGAGGAAGACTAAAAGGAATATCTTGTAGCGGTAATCGTATTTGTTTCGGTCGATATGCTCTTCAAGCGCTTGAACCTGCTTGGATTACATCTAGACAAATAGAAGCCGGCCGACGCGCAATGACACGAAATGTACGCCGTGGTGGAAAAATATGGGTACGTATATTTCCAGACAAACCAGTTACAGTAAGATCGACGGAAACACGTATGGGTTCGGGGAAAGGATCTCCCGAGTATTGGGTAGCCGTCGTTAAACCTGGTAGAATCCTTTATGAAATGGGCGGAGTGGCCGAAAAAATAGCCAGAAAGGCTATTTTAATCGCAGCATCAAAAATGCCTATAAAAACTCAATTCATTAGTTCAGGATAGCAATATAGAAAACCAAGAGAAAGAGGTCTTAGGAATCAAAAAACAATTGTAGATTTTCTTTTTTTGACAAACAATATTTCTTTTTTTATTCGTCCTTTGTTGCATTGAAAGAAGAGATTCAAAAATGATTCAACCTCAGACCCATTTGAATGTAGCAGATAACAGCGGGGCCCAAGAATTGATGTGTATTCGAATCATAGGAGCTAGTAATCGCCGGTATGCTCATATCGGTGACGTTATTGTTGCTGTGATCAAGAAAGCAATAGCTAATACTAATACACCTCTGGAAAGAGCAGAAGTGATCAGAGCTGTAATTGTACGTACTTGTAAAGAATTCAAGCGCGACAACGGTATTATAATACGATATGATGACAATGCCGCAGTTGTAATTGATCAAGCAGGAAATCCAAAAGGAACTCGAATTTTTGGTGCAATCGCCCAGGAATTGAGACAGTTAAATTTCACTAAAATAGTTTCATTAGCTCCTGAAGTATTATAAATATAAGATGAGACTTCAATAGAATTATCTATTTAAACGGAATTATTGAAATGACATAGATAAATTGTGGATTATGTCTCAAGTAGATTATTAGATTATGTCTTATGCATATACCTTTAATACTAATAAATAAAAAAAACATGTTGATTATATCAAAATTCGGGGGAAGGGAGAATTTACGGTGGGGAGGGACCCTATTGCTGAAATAATAACCTCTATACGAAATGCTGACATGAATAGAAAAGGAACGGTTCGAATAGCATCGACTAACATCAACGAAACCATTGTTAAAATACTTTTACGAGAAGGTTTTATCGAGAACATAAGAAAACATCAGGAAAACAAGAAATACTTTTTTGTTTTAACCCTACGACATAGAAGAAATAGGAAAGGACCATATCAAAATACTTTAAATTTAAAACGGATCAGTCGGCCCGGTCTACGAATCTATTCTAAGTATCAAAAAATTCCTAGAATTTTAGGCGGAATAGGTATTGTAATTCTTTCTACTTCTCGAGGTATAATGACAGACCGAGAGGCTCGACTAGAAGGAATCGGCGGAGAAATTTTGTGTTATATATGGTAATTAATCCGTTTAATATCCGAATTGTATCCGAAACCTTCCTATTTGTGAAAAAAAAAAGAAATAAGGGCAAATTGTCTACTAATATTGCTCCTCCTGTCCTACATTAGTTGATACTTCGAAGTACCTGGAATGAAAGAACAAAAATAAAATGAATTCGTGAGGGTTTAATTACTGAATTATTTCTCAATGGTATGATCAGGATTCCTTTCGATAATGAATATATGATTCGAGATTATGCTTTAGGAACGACCCAAAGAAGTTTTTTTATACGTATACTATCAGTAGATAGGATAAAAATTCAATTTCAATTAATTTAAGGTAAATCATTACCGGCCGGGGGCATAGAATTGTTAGAATCCCTATCAAGGAAAGGGTTAGAATAATTAGGTGGTTTTTTCAACTTCAATCTTTTTTTTTAGGGGGATAAATTTAATGGTTCAAAAATTTCAAGAAACTTATTTTCTTCCAATGAATTCGGAATTAAGGAATAACAGCTATGAAAATAAGGGCTTCTGTTCGTAAAATTTGTCAAAAATGTCGGTTAATCCGCAGGAGGGGACGA